TTCATAAAAAATAAGGAGTCTTTATGTCGCGTTACAGAGGACCTCGTTTCAAAAAAATCCGTCGTCTGGGGGCTTTACCGGGGCTAACTAGTAAAAAGCCTAGAACCGGAAGCGATCTTAGAAACCAATCGCGCCCCGGCAAAAAATCTCAATACCGTATTCGTTTAGAAGAAAAACAAAAATTGCGCTTTCATTATGGTCTTACAGAACAACAATTACTTAAATACGTTCGGATCGCCGGAAAAGCCAAAGGATCAACAGGTCAGGTTTTACTACAATTACTTGAAATGCGTTTAGATAACATCCTTTTTCGATTAGGTATGGCTTCGACTATTCCTCAAGCCCGCCAATTAGTTAACCACAGACATATTTTAGTTAATGGTCGTATAGTAGATATACCAAGTTATCGCTGCAAACCCCGAGATATTATTACAGTGAGGGATGAGCAAAAATCCAGGGCTCTGATTCAAAATTATCTTGATTCACCCCCCCGTGAGGAATTACCAAAACATTTGACTCTTCACCCATTCCAATATGAAGGATTAGTCAATCAAATAATAGATAGTAAATGGGTCGGTTTGAAAATAAACGAATTGCTAGTTGTAGAATATTACTCTCGTCAGACTTAACCCTAACTAAAATAACAAGGGTTCGGGCAATTTTGCCCCCTTAGTTTTGGCTTAAGTAAAGGGACCGGGGGTAAGTAAGGTAAGGGGTTTCATCTGGGGATTTTTCTCTTATTCATGTATCATAGATCGGTAGGGTATTTTCATTCCTTGTCGATTTTGTCCAGTATTTTTCGTACCACAGAAATTCGGGGTAGGGATAGATAATCTATATCAAAGAAAGGTCTAACTGTTGGAGTATCCATTCTTATTTGATGCATTGCAGTCAGTAACATTGGTGAATCAGTTGACGAGTACGGAAAGAGAGGGATTCGAACCCTCGGTAAACAAAAGTCTACATAGCAGTTCCAATGCTACGCCTTGAACCACTCGGCCATCTCTCCCACATAATGATTATGGCCCAAAAACCGAGTGAATAGTGAGTCATTCATATTATTTTGGATAGGTATGTACATTCAATTTTAACTCTAAAAATAGAAAACTTTTCATCAAAGAAAAATCCTTCCTCCGAGGCTGGGGATAAAGATAAATCCAAAAATTGTAAAATAAGGATATATATCTATTCATGTTTGCGAAGATGGTGTTTCCGCCCTTTCTAATATTTATACCGGATTAAATCACTCAATTGAAACGAATCCAATGATCGATATATTTTTTTTAGACTGTGTTTAATGGATACCTTTAAATCATGATTCTATTTAGTTTACACTATTATTCAATTTTCATAAAAATTATAAAATTCCTTTACAGTTTTAGATTTTTCAACAACAACTCTTTACTCCAACTTCTTAACCCATAAATTTATTCCAAATTCATGAACCGCCCCCGGATTTTTTTTTATTGATTCCTGTCAAAAAGAAACAATTTGAGTAAAAGGTCTTTCTTTTTATTTTAATGAATCCGTTTTTATGTTATTTCGTACTGCACAATTCCTTTGTTTGTGGGATCGTTTTCTCACGAAAGGGAATTAAAATAAATTATAGAATTAATACACCTATGTCTAGATCTGGGATAAATGGAAATTTTATTGATAAAACCTTTTCAATTGTAGCCAATATCTTATTACGAATAATTCCGACAACTTCGGGAGAAAAAGAGGCATTCACCTATTACAGAGATGGTGCGATTTGATTATTTTTTTTTTATATTTTTACCGCTCTCAGTCTTAAGAGAAAGACAACATTATTCGGGATAGGAAGAAAAAAATTATGGAAATAAATCTACGCTTGTTGAAGGTGAAGTTTGTAAATAAAACAACGCCTTCTGTCGTGTATCCCCGATTAATGCAGCCTCAGATGCTTCAATTGTCGATTCTAGAGTATTGAGCGAAAGGTTACACCTATGGGTTAGGTCAACCCTACTCCACTAGTACCAATAGGGGGCATAGGGGAAGAAGCACTACTCCTAGGAATCAACACACGAAAACTTTGTTATAAATTATCCCTTTTCCTTATCAGGATCGGGACTAACAATGGTTGGGACAACAAACATCCATCTCGTTCGTATTTTGGATACCCGTATAACCATCGAAGACTGTTGAAGTGACTAATTCCTGCAAATTAAAGGGCGTTGAAGACAAAGAAATTGTTGGAGTAACTTTTTTTATCTAATACCAACATGCTTGATGTTAAGGAAAGATCTTCTACAAGAAGGTTGGCTAGAGATTTCTTGTAAAAACACCAGCCCCGCTTAGTTTATAATGAGAATATTTCAGTCTTTTTGATTCCATGTATTATTATCATTATGCACATAAAGGAGGAGCCGTATGAGATGAAAATCTCATGTACGGTTCTGAAACGGAGATTCTTTGAATCGAATGACGACCGTAACGGATGTCGGCTCAATCCGAAGGAAATTATGCGGAAGCTTTACAG